TATTGAACTTATAATTTCTATTTATAATATAAATTATAAATAATATAAATTATAAATTTATATTATAAATTTATAAATAATATAAATTATAAATTAAATTAAATAAAGTACAAAAGAAATTCTTACTTTAATCTCTAATATTTTTACTTTAATCTCTAATCAAGAACGTGTAATAGGACGTCTTCGATTGTTTCATAGAGCCAATCGGAGACGTAGATCAAATGGGAAAAGTTGGAAAGAAAGAAATATGGGTATGCGGTAGATAGTGATCTATCTTGATTCTATATTTTTATACTTTTTTTTTAATAAAATGAAGGGCACCAAAAGAAAGAATAGGTTTTATTATTACTACATGTTAGTAACAGCCCTTTGATACTTCAAAAGGCTGTCCCGCGTATTTTGCTGGTGCTTAATGTTTTCCGATTATACCAGAAATCTTATAATTATAAGAACGTGTTATAATTGGATTTATTGGATTGTTTTATCAACAGTGTTGGGTCAGAACCCCCCGTTGACTCTGCGCCAGTGATTTTTTTATTATTAGTGATTATTAGTGAACAATAATTTATTATTAGTGAACAATAATTGAATAATTCCTTCATATTCATAGAGATAGAGGACATAATTCACATGGATATAGTAAGTCTCGCTTGGGCTGCTGTAATGGTAGTCTTTACATTTTCCCTTTCACTTGTAGTATGGGGCAGAAGTGGACTCTAGAAGTACTGCTAATTGAATTTAGGAACCAAACTGTATCAATTTTTTTTATAGATCTTCCTGCAAAGCCTTTTTTTATTTTAATTTCACTATTTAAATTCAAATTCCATTTTGAAATGGAAATAAAAAACATCTTCATTTCGAAACGGTATTTGATTCTAGTGGAGTAATGGAATCTATGAATAATATATGAACTCTTTCAATCAAACAAATATTTCAATTATTCCCATGTTTGTATTTCGAAAGGAATACAAATGGTAGGAAATTGATTCCAACCGTATTCGTCATAACTTTTCTATTTCGATGAACCGACTCTTACCAAAGTTATATATGGGCAATGGGAAAGAACGGAACCTTTTTTTTTTTTATTTTTTTTTTTTTCTTTTACTGTTCAAAGAGAAAAGAAATCTGTTATTACATGGATACACATTTTTTATGGGAAACAACATAGTGGTTGTCCAACGAGATACTACAACTCCACATAATAAAATATTGTCTTGGGCGAGTCACATATTGCACACTTACCGCTTGTTTTATTATGTGGTTTATTGTTTTATAAATTTTATTTATGCTGTGCTTGCTTTATTGAACTCATTTCATATCATGGTTCAAACGTTAAAAATCGGTGAGGTTTACTAATCCTTTTCGAAATCCGAAGAAGTTCCCACGGAAACCCCCGGAACCTCTGTCAACTGCTCAATCAATTCAATTACTTCTTTGTCGGAATGCTAACAAACAGATTACTTGCTTTTATTTTATCCATACCCTTTTTTCCTTCATTGTTTTTTTTCCTTCTTTCAATGGATATCGGGATTCATATTAAAAATAATCCGAAATACAGGAATTAGAATCGTACGAATAAGAGTTGTCTTTCGATTACTTCCGATTATTAATTGGAATCAACACAAATTAAATAGAACTAGATGAAGAAATAGAATTGGGACACGACACTATGTAATTTATATATGGAATTGATATCTATATATATGAAGATAATAATGTAGATTGATATATATTAAATTAACCTGTATCTTCAGACAGTAAACTTTATTTTATACAGTACAATGACAATACTAGATAGTATGGTAGAAAGAAAAATAGGAATCTTTCTTTCTACCATACTATCGTCTCTCATAGAATACTGCTGATTCTATTTCGTTCATTTCATTCATTTAATACGCGAAATTGGAATCTTTTTCGTTTTATTTCTTTTCTTCAATCATTGATAAGAACTAAAAAGTCAAGTTTAATTCAAATTAATCGCTCTGACTTACTGTTTTTACGTATATTATAAGTAAAAAAGCAGTAGGAACTAGAATGAACAGTGCAGTAGCAATAAATGCAAGAATATTGACTTCCATAATTTCATCGTTTCATTTTTCTTTAATTGGCAATAACTCGGGATTTAATCCCATAGAGATGATAAATCTTTCGTCTGTAAATTCAATGGGATGAATTACGTCTCGATGTAATCGAATCGGATCAATATCATGAATAACAATATCTGGGCTATCAAATCGATTCATCGTCAAGAATTGAATAGTATAACATAGGAAGATCTTTTATCCATACCGACTTCAAAGGTTGCTTCCTGATCCAATCAAAAATTCCTTTAAATTAATTTAAATTTCTAATTTAAATTTTGATTTATCATTCTTTTCCATTCTTTTTTTTCTATAACTTTCCGCCTTCCTTGTACAATCATCTGATGAAGTATCATCTAACCGCCTTTACACTTACCTTACCGTTGATTTTAACCAAACCCAAACAAACAATCGAATCGAAATGAAAAAAAAGAGGGATCCGGTTGGGAATGAAATTCTGCTATTTGTACTCCCTTTCACAGAAAAATGGAGAGACGAATTGATGTATTTTTTTTATTGGATTTGGATCCGTCGGGACTGACGGGGCTCGAACCCGCAGCTTCCGCCTTGACAGGGCGGTGCTCTGACCAATTGAACTACAATCCCAGGGAAATAACATAATAAAATAAAGTGTACAGTATACCTATTCTTAATGATTTCATTCAAACCCTTTCGATTTAGATTTTCGATTAGAATTGTCATGTTGGAACAGAGAAGCGAGTGATATATTGATATCCATATGGATATGCACTTTAGCGAAAGCGGCGTGGATTACTAATAATCTTTTCGTTATTGCCAAATCAATTGGATAATCAATCTTTCAATGAAAAAGTTCGTTTTTCTTTATTTTACTCTTGTCCTTAGCCTTTACACTTACCGATCCTGATATGAATCTAGATCATTAGAAAAATCAGAATTTGTTGGAAAAAAAAAGATAAATTAAATAGAGTAACTAAATAGTGGTAGAGATATATCAAAAAATTTTACTTTTTTCCTATTGGGATCGAGCAGTTCGGAAAAACAACAAATGGGTTATATCATTTCATGTCGGATCGGCGAATTATTGGGCCGAGCTGGATTTGAACCAGCGTAGACATATTGCCAACGAATTTACAGTCCGTCCCCATTAACCGCTCGGGCATCGACCCAGAAAGAATCAATTTCATGCTTATTGATAGTCCATGATCAACTTCCTTTCATAGTACCCTACCCCCAGGGGAAGTCGAATCCCCGCTGCCTCCTTGAAAGAGAGATGTCCTGAACCACTAGACGATGGGGGCATACTTGCCCGACCGCCATCATACTATGCTCATAGTATGAATAGTTTTTTGAAATTGTCAATATACAATATAATAGAATGGGAATGGTATGACTCAATACAAAGGATAGCACTTTTCGGTGAGTAATTGGTCTACCAGAAAGGGGGATTAAACCCCATTCTTACGCTTTCATTCATCGATTCACTCATTGTTAAGATTAGGCGGGCATATTTCTACCTCACACTAAGACAGGAAATTCAAATAAAAAAAAAAAACGATAAGTTATTGAATTTTTTTCTCTAAATTTTTTTTGGTTCAGAGGACAGGCCGAATCTCTTTATCAACGATTGCTTCGATAAAATATTTCGGAGCTATGTTGAATTGGTAGGTACATGTATCAATCAAATGAATTTCGTTATAATGGAAAATAATGGAAAGAAATTAGGGTCGGCCGGTCTGGAAACAATTCATTGCATTGATATTTATCAAATCCAATAGCAATAAACCTTTTTTTACCTACACTTACTAGTATATTCTATACTCACTAGGTAAATCAAATTGAGCGTTCCTGAATGAACCACTATGCGTCTAAGATATATCTATTACATAGATTATAACGTATAAACGTATAAGATATGTCTATAGACATATAACATATAATAAGTATATACACTAAACTCATAGTAACTAGCGGCTTATTCAGGAGTTGAAGTAAACGGGCCCTTTTAACTCAGTGGTAGAGTAACGCCATGGTAAGGCGTAAGTCATCGGTTCAAATCCGATAAGGGGCTTTGGTTTTTTCATAAAACTCCAACGGCAGTATTCATATTTATAGAGATATTGTTGCCATTTGTAATAAAAAAGTAAAAAACCATAAATAACAAACCATAAAATGTAATTGTAATATAATTAATTTTTATATTGAAAGTATATTAAATACTAATGAAGTCTAGTAATTATAGTTATAAAGTTGAAGATTTGTTATTATGTTTATTATATTGTTATAAATATTATAATGATAAGTTTATAATGAATAATGCTAAGTTGTCTACTTGAATCTCCAAATATTCCTATTACTTTGTTCTATTATTCCAATCAAATTAATTAGAAATCAACAAAAGAAAAAGTAAGTGGACCTAACCCATTGAATCATAACTATATCCACTATTCTGATATTAAAATTCGATTAGAGATAAAATTGGAACAGTGGATCTTTTTTTTTTTTTTTTCATTTTCATATTTCTTTGGACTACGCGGGAATCTGTCGATATTTCCGATTAAATCTTCTTGTTTCTCGATGTTGTATAGGAATGCCATTCCATTCCCTTACTTTACAGCGAACGATTTATTCCAAGCACAACATACATAAGAGGCGTTTAAAATACCTTTCTTTGATTCCAGCACACAAGACACGATCACTTTCTATTTTTTTATATATATATAATGATTTATAATATCTATTTTAGATACTTAGATAGATATCTATCAGATCGTGGTTTCATGTAACAAATATTTCCATCCATATGGATACATACAATATTTTTGTTCCGATAATGGGATGGAAAATGGATGCCAGAAAGAGACTTTTATTTATAGTCTCCTATTATTAAATTCAATACCCTATTATTTATATTTAATTAAATTATTATATTTAATTAAA